GTCCCTGTAGCTTAACCACTAAAGCATAGCACTGAAGATGCTAAGATGGCTGCCTTACAGCACCCAGAGACAAAAGACTTAGTCCTAACCTTACCGTTAATTTTTGCTAAACATATACATGCAAGTATCTGCGCTCCAGTGTAAATGCCCTTTGATCTCTTATCAAGAAAAAAGGAGCGGGTATCAGGCACACCTTAATTGTAGCCCAAGACACCTTGCTCAGCCACACCCCCACGGGTACTCAGCAGTAATTAACATTAAGCAATAAGTGAAAACTTGACTTAGTTATAGCAATTCCAGGGTTGGTAAATCTTGTGCCAGCCACCGCGGTCACACAAGAAACCCAAATTAACCGTATGCGGCGTAAAGAGTGGTATTATGTTATCATAACAACTAAGACTAAAGTACAACTAAGCTGTCATAAGCCAAAGATGTACCTAAGACCCCCCTATAAATGATCTTAGCACTTTAGATTAATTTAACTCCACGAAAGCTAGGACACAAACTGGGATTAGATACCCCACTATGCTTAGCCCTAAATCTTGATGCTACCCTGTACTAAGCATCCGCCCGAGAACTACGAGCACAAACGCTTAAAACTCTAAGGACTTGGCGGTGCCCTAAACCCACCTAGAGGAGCCTGTTCTATAATCGATAACCCACGTTACACCCGACCGCCTCTTGCCAAAGCAGCCTACATACCGCCGTCGCCAGCTCACCTTACATGAGAGTTCAATAGTGAGCACAATAGCTAAACCCGCTAGTAAGACAGGTCGAGGTATAGCCTACGGGGCGGAAGAAATGGGCTACATTTTCTAGAATAGAAAACCCACGGAAGGGGGCATGAAACCGTCTCCCGAAGGCGGATTTAGTAGTAAAGAGGGACAATACAAGCCCCCTTTAAACTGGCCCTGGGGCACGTACATACCGCCCGTCACCCTCCTCATAAGCTCAAACTTCACAATACCTAATACAACCCATAGCTGAAGATGAGGTAAGTCGTAACAAGGTAAGTGTACCGGAAGGTGCACTTAGCATACCAAGACGTAGCTAAAATCAAAAGCATTCAGCTTACACCTGAAAGATATCTGCCACCCACCAGATCGTCTTGAAGCCCACTCTAGCCCAACTACTCGAACTAAGACGTTAATTAAAAACTCACTTAATCCTTAAACTAAAACATTCTCTAAACTTAGTATAGGCGATAGAAAAGACATTTTGGCGCGATAGAGACTTCGTACCGTAAGGGAAAGATGAAATAACAATGAAAAACAAAGCACCAAGTAGCAAAGATAAACCCTTGTACCTTTTGCATCATGATTTAGCAAGAATAATCAAGCAAAATGAATTTAAGCTTGCCACCCCGAAACCTGAGCGAGCTACTTACGAGCAGCTATTTATGAGCGAACCCGTCTCTGTTGCAAAAGAGTGGGATGACTCGTCAGTAGAGGTGAAAAGCCAACCGAGCCGGGTGATAGCTGGTTGCCTGTGAAATGAATCTAAGTTCTCCCTTGACCCTACCTGTCCCTAGGACATAAACTTTAACCCCAATGAGATGGATCAAGAGTAATTTAAAGGAGGTACAGCTCCTTTAAAAAAGAAAACAATCTCCTCTAGCGGATAACCGTCAACTCTCCCTAAACCGTGGGCCTTCAAGCAGCCATCAATAAAGAGTGCGTCACAGCTCTATAAACAAAAAATCTAACAATAAAATGACTCCCTTCTCATTAACAGGCTAACCTATACTAATAGGAGAATCAATGCTAAAATAAGTAACTAGGGATTACCCTCTCAAGCGCAAACTTACATCTCCCCCCAACATTATTAACAGACTACAAACCAATATCCTAACTTCAACAAGATTAAAATATTGAGTCCCACCCTGTTAACCCAACTCAGGTGCGCCTACTAGAAAGATTAAAATCTGTAAAAGGAACTAGGCAAACTCAAGGCCCGACTGTTTACCAAAAACATAGCCTTCAGCCAACCAAGTATTGAAGGTGATGCCTGCCCAGTGACACAATGTTTAACGGCCGCGGTATCCTAACCGTGCGAAGGTAGCGCAATCAATTGTCTCATAAATCGAGACTTGTATGAACGGCTAAACGAGGTCTTAACTGTCTCTTACAGATAATCAGTGAAATTGATCTTCCTGTCCAAAAGCAGGGATACACCCATAAGACGAGAAGACCCTGTGGAACTTAAAAATCAACAGCCACTGCTCACAAAACAAAACCTAGCAGGCTTACTACCCCATAATGCTGGCTGATATTTTTCGGTTGGGGCGACCTTGGAGAAAAACAAATCCTCCAAAAATAAGATCACACTTCTTAACCAAGAGCAACTCCTCAACGTACTAACAGTAACCAGACCCAATATAATTGATAAATGGACCAAGCTACCCCAGGGATAACAGCGCAATCTCCTCTAAGAGCCCGCATCGACGAGGAGGTTTACGACCTCGATGTTGGATCAGGACATCCTAATGGTGCAGCCGCTATTAAGGGTTCGTTTGTTCAACGATTAACAGTCCTACGTGATCTGAGTTCAGACCGGAGTAATCCAGGTCGGTTTCTATCTATGACAAACTCTCCCTAGTACGAAAGGATCGGGAGAGTGGGGCCAATACCACAAGCATGCCCCCTCTTTAAGTAATGAATTCAACTAAATTACTAAAAGATCTCTACCACTTAACCCTAGAAAAGGATTAGGCTAGCGTGGCAGAGCTCGGTAAATGCAAAAGGCTTAAGCCCTTTACCCAGAGGTTCAAATCCTCTCCCTAGCCCCAAACACAATCCATGACTCAATCCACTACCCTAATCTACCTCATCATATCTCTATCCTATGTAATCCCAATTCTAATTGCAGTAGCCTTTCTAACCCTCGTCGAACGCAAAGTCCTAAGCTACATGCAAGCTCGAAAAGGTCCAAACATTGTAGGCCCATTTGGACTTCTCCAACCTGTAGCTGACGGAATTAAATTATTTATTAAAGAACCTATCCAACCATCCACCTCTTCCCCATTCCTCTTTATCATAACACCTATACTTGCCCTCCTCCTAGCACTTACTATCTGAATTCCTCTTCCACTACCCTTCTCCCTCACTGACTTAAACCTAGGTCTTTTATTCCTACTAGCTATATCCAGTCTAGCAGTATACTCAATCTTATGATCGGGCTGAGCTTCAAATTCAAAATACGCCCTAATCGGTGCCCTACGAGCAGTAGCACAAACCATCTCCTACGAAGTAACATTAGCCATCATCCTCCTATCCGTAATCGTATTAAGCGGAAACTACACCTTAAATACCCTAGCTATCACTCAAGAACCCCTATACCTAATCTTCTCATCCTGACCCCTCGCAATAATATGATATATCTCAACACTTGCCGAAACAAACCGTGCCCCATTCGACCTCACAGAAGGAGAATCAGAATTAGTATCTGGCTTCAACGTAGAATATGCTGCAGGCCCATTCGCCCTATTCTTCCTAGCTGAGTACGCAAATATTATACTAATAAACACACTAACTGCCATCCTATTCCTCAACCCAAGCTCCCTACACCTCCCACATGAACTATTCCCCATTATTTTAGCTACCAAAGTCCTACTCCTTTCCTCTGGCTTCCTATGAATCCGTGCCTCATACCCACGATTCCGTTACGACCAACTCATACACCTCCTTTGAAAAAATTTTCTACCACTAACACTAGCACTATGCCTTTGACACACCAGCATACCAATCTGCTACGCAGGCCTTCCTCCTTACTTAAGGAAATGTGCCTGAACGTAAAGGGTCACTATGATAAAGTGAACATAGAGGTATACCAGCCCTCTCATTTCCTAAGAAAATATTTAGAAAAGTAGGAATCGAACCCACACAGAAGAGATCAAAACTCTCCATACTTCCTTTATATTATTTCCTAGTAAGGTCAGCTAACTAAGCTATCGGGCCCATACCCCGAAAATGATGGTTCAACTCCTTCCCCTACTAATGAACCCCCATGCAAAATTAATCTTTTCCATAAGTCTGCTTCTAGGAACAACTATCACAATCTCAAGCAATCATTGAATAATAGCCTGAACAGGGCTAGAAATCAATACTCTTGCCATCATTCCACTCATCTCAAAATCCCACCACCCTCGAGCTATTGAGGCTGCAATCAAATACTTCCTAGTACAAGCAGCCGCCTCAACCCTAGTTCTATTCTCAAGCACAGTCAATGCATGATTCACAGGACAGTGAGACATTACCCAACTAACCCATCCAACTTCATGCCTCCTACTAACAACAGCAATTGCAATAAAACTTGGACTAGTACCATTCCACTTTTGATTCCCAGAGGTCCTTCAAGGCTCAACCCTACCCACTGCCCTCCTACTTTCAACAATAATAAAATTCCCACCAATCACTATCCTATTTTTAACCTCCAACTCCCTTAACCCTACCCTACTAACCACTATAGCTATCGCCTCAGCAGGCCTTGGGGGCTGAATAGGCCTAAACCAAACACAAATCCGAAAAATCCTAGCCTTCTCCTCCATCGCCCATCTAGGTTGAATAACTATTATCATCGTCTACAACCCAAAACTCACCCTATTAACCTTCTACCTATATTCACTAATAACAGCCACTGTATTTCTCAGCCTAAACACAACTAAAACCTTAAAACTATCAACAATAATAACCTCTTGAACAAAAACACCCATACTAAACGCAACCCTTATGTTAACACTCTTATCTTTAGCAGGCCTCCCGCCACTTACAGGATTCCTTCCTAAATGGCTCATTATTCAAGAACTAACTAAACAAGAAATAACTACAGTAGCCACAATCATTGCCATATTGTCACTGCTAGGACTATTTTTCTACCTCCGCCTCGCATACTACTCAACAATCACACTCCCACCAAATTCCACAAACCACATGAAACAGTGGCATATAAATAAATCAACAAATACCCTACTCGCCATCTTAGCTTCCCTATCAATCTCCCTATTGCCACTCTCCCCTATAATCCTCGCCACCATTTAGAAACTTAGGATAACCATAAACCGAAGGCCTTCAAAGCCTTAAACAAGAGTTAAACCCTCTTAGTTTCTGCTAAGATCCGCAGGGTACTAACCTGCATCCTCTGAATGCAACCCAGACACTTTAATTAAGCTAGGACCTTTCCTAGACAGATGGGCCTTGATCCCATAAAATTCTAATTAACAGCTAGATGCCTAAACCAGCAGGCTTCTGTCTACTAGGCCCTGGTGCACCTTTAATGCACATCAATGAGCTTGCAACTCAACATGAACTTCACCACAGAGTCGATAAGAAGAGGAATTGAACCTCTGTAAAAAGGACTACAGCCTAACGCCTAAACACTCAGCCATCTTACCTGTGACCTTTATCAATCGATGACTATTCTCAACCAACCACAAAGATATCGGTACCCTATACCTAATCTTCGGCGCATGAGCTGGTATAATTGGAACTGCCCTCAGCCTCCTCATTCGCGCAGAATTAGGTCAACCGGGGACCCTACTGGGAGACGACCAAATCTACAATGTAATCGTTACTGCCCATGCTTTCGTAATAATTTTCTTTATGGTAATACCGATTATAATTGGCGGCTTCGGAAATTGACTAGTCCCACTCATAATCGGCGCGCCCGATATAGCATTTCCCCGTATAAATAACATAAGCTTTTGACTACTTCCCCCATCATTCCTTCTACTACTAGCATCCTCTACAGTAGAAGCTGGAGCCGGTACAGGATGAACAGTATATCCTCCTCTCGCTGGTAATCTAGCCCATGCCGGTGCCTCAGTAGACCTGGCCATCTTCTCTCTCCACCTAGCAGGTGTCTCCTCCATCCTCGGTGCTATCAACTTCATCACAACCGCTATCAACATAAAACCCCCAGCCCTCTCCCAATACCAAACCCCTCTATTCGTATGATCTGTACTTATCACCGCTGTCCTTCTCTTACTCTCTCTTCCAGTCCTTGCCGCTGGTATCACTATGTTACTAACAGACCGAAACCTAAACACCACATTCTTTGACCCAGCTGGAGGAGGAGATCCCGTCCTATACCAACATCTTTTCTGATTCTTCGGCCACCCAGAAGTCTATATCCTTATTCTACCGGGTTTCGGAATTATCTCTCACGTCGTAGCCTACTACGCAGGTAAAAAAGAACCATTTGGATACATGGGAATAGTATGAGCTATACTATCCATTGGATTCTTAGGTTTTATCGTATGAGCCCACCACATATTTACAGTAGGAATAGACGTAGATACTCGAGCATATTTTACATCTGCTACTATAATCATTGCCATCCCAACTGGCATCAAAGTCTTCAGCTGATTAGCCACCTTACACGGAGGAACTATTAAATGAGACCCTCCAATACTTTGAGCCCTGGGCTTTATCTTCCTTTTCACTATTGGCGGACTTACAGGAATCGTACTAGCAAACTCTTCACTAGATATTGCTCTACACGACACATACTATGTAGTTGCTCACTTCCATTATGTCCTCTCAATAGGAGCTGTATTTGCTATCCTAGCAGGATTCACTCATTGATTCCCCTTATTTACAGGATACACACTCCACACCACATGGACCAAAGCCCATTTCGGAGTAATATTTACAGGAGTCAACCTAACCTTCTTCCCACAACACTTCTTAGGCCTAGCTGGTATACCACGCCGATACTCGGACTACCCCGACGCATATACCTTATGAAACACTATATCCTCTATCGGCTCACTAATCTCAATAACCGCTGTAATTATACTGATGTTCATCATCTGGGAAGCCTTTACATCTAAACGCAAGGTCGTACAACCGGAACTAACTACCACCAACATTGAATGAATCCACGGCTGCCCGCCTCCATATCACACCTTTGAAGAACCAGCCTTCGTTCAAGTCCAAGAAAGGAAGGAATCGAACCCTCATATGCTGGTTTCAAGCCAACCGCATCAAACCACTCATGCTTCTTTCTTATGAGACGTTAGTAAACCAATTACATAGTCTTGTCAAGTCTAAATCACAGGTGAAAACCCTGTACATCTCACATGGCCAACCCCTCACAATTCGGCTTTCAAGATGCCTCATCCCCTATTATAGAAGAACTCGTTGAATTCCACGACCATGCCCTAATGGTCGCCCTAGCAATCTGCAGTCTAGTTCTCTACCTATTAGCACTTATACTCATAGAAAAACTCTCCTCAAACACTGTCGACGCACAGGAAGTAGAACTAATCTGAACAATCCTTCCAGCTATCGTACTTATTCTGCTCGCCCTACCATCCCTGCAAATCCTATACATAATAGACGAAATCGATGAACCAGATCTAACCCTAAAAGCCATTGGACATCAATGATACTGGAGCTACGAATACACAGACTTCAAAGACCTATCATTTGATTCTTACATAGTACCCACAACAGAACTCCCACTAGGACACTTCCGACTTCTAGAAGTCGACCACCGCGTTGTCATCCCAATAGAATCTCCTATTCGCATTATCGTCACTGCCAGCGATGTCCTCCACTCCTGAGCTATCCCCACTCTCGGAGTAAAAACTGATGCAATCCCCGGACGACTAAACCAAACATCATTCATCACAACCCGGCCCGGAATTTTCTACGGCCAATGCTCAGAGATCTGTGGAGCCAACCACAGCTACATACCAATCGTAGTTGAATCAACCCCTCTTACTCACTTCGAAAGCTGATCATCACTACTATCATCCTAATCATTAAGAAGCTATGCACCAGCACTAGCCTTTTAAGCTAGAGAAAGAGGACTAACCACACCTCCTTAATGATATGCCTCAACTTAATCCTAACCCTTGGTTCTTCATCATATTAATATCATGATTAACTTTTTCCCTAATCATTCAACCCAAACTCCTATCACTAACCTCCACCAATACTCCCCTTAATAAAACTTCAACAACCACTAAAACCACCCCCTGAGCCTGACCATGAACCTAAGCTTCTTTGATCAATTTACAAGCCCATGTCTATTAGGAATTCCACTAATCCTCCTCTCGATATTATTCCCAGCCCTTTTACTCCCTACCCCAGACAACCGATGAATCACCAACCGCTTCTCCACCTTACAACTATGACTCTCCCACCTAATCACAAAACAACTAATAACACCATTAAACAAAAAAGGACACAAATGAGCCCTAATCTTAACATCCCTTATAATATTCCTCCTACTGATCAACCTGCTAGGCTTACTACCATATACCTTCACCCCTACTACCCAACTATCAATAAACATGGCTCTAGCCTTCCCACTCTGACTCGCTACTCTCCTAACAGGCTTACGAAACCAACCCTCAGCCTCCCTCGGCCATCTTCTACCAGAAGGCACCCCCACTCCTCTAATCCCCGCCCTAATCATAATCGAAACAACCAGCCTCCTCATCCGTCCTCTAGCCCTAGGTGTCCGCCTCACCGCAAATCTCACAGCAGGCCACTTACTAATCCAACTTATCTCTACAGCCACTACTGCCCTGCTCCCCCTTATCCCAGCTGTATCCATTCTAACTGCATCAATCCTACTCTTACTAACCCTACTAGAAGTAGCCGTCGCAATAATCCAAGCCTACGTCTTCGTTCTCCTACTAAGCCTATACTTACAAGAAAACATCTAATGGCACACCAGGCACATTCCTACCACATAGTAGACCCAAGCCCCTGACCTATCTTCGGGGCCGCAGCCGCCCTACTCACTACTTCAGGACTAATCATATGATTTCACCATAACTCCTCACAATTACTAGCCCTAGGCTTACTTTCAATAATACTAGTCATACTTCAATGATGACGAGATATTGTACGAGAAGGTACATTCCAAGGCCACCATACTCCAACAGTCCAAAAAGGTTTGCGATACGGAATAATCCTATTTATCACATCAGAAGCATTCTTTTTCCTAGGCTTTTTCTGAGCATTCTTCCACTCTAGCCTAGTCCCCACCCCAGAACTCGGCGGACAATGACCACCAATAGGAATTAAACCTCTTAACCCCTTAGAAGTACCCTTACTAAACACAGCCATCCTACTAGCTTCAGGTGTTACCGTAACATGAGCCCACCATAGCATTACAGAAGCTAACCGAAAACAAGCAATCCACGCACTAACCCTAACTATCTTACTTGGATTTTATTTCACAGCACTCCAAGCAATAGAATACTACGAAGCACCATTTTCAATCGCTGACGGCGTATACGGCTCAACTTTCTTTGTCGCTACAGGATTTCACGGATTACATGTAATCATTGGATCCTCATTCTTATCAGTCTGCCTCCTACGCTTAATCAAATACCACTTTACATCCAACCATCACTTTGGATTCGAAGCAGCAGCCTGATACTGACATTTCGTAGACGTCATTTGATTATTCCTCTACATAACCATCTACTGATGAGGATCCTGCTCTTCTAGTATACTAATTACAATTGACTTCCAATCTCTAGAATCTGGTGCAACCCCAGAGATGAGCAATAAACATAATCACATTCATACTAATTCTATCCCTCACTCTAAGCATTATCCTAACTACTCTAAACTTCTGACTCACCCAAATAAACCCAGACTCAGAAAAACTATCCCCCTACGAATGTGGATTTGACCCACTAGGATCAGCCCGACTCCCATTTTCAATCCGCTTCTTCCTCAGTAGCAATCTTATTCCTGCTATTCGATCTAGAAATCGCACTCCTACTCCCACTTCCATGAGCAACCCAACTTCCATCCCCTACCGCAACTTTAGCCTGAACCTCCATCATCATCACTCTACTTACACTCGGACTAATCTATGAATGAGCACAAGGAGGACTAGAATGAGCAGAATAAACAAAGAAAGTTAGTCTAACCAAGACAGTTGATTTCGGCTCAACAGATCATAGCCCAACCCTATGACTTTCTTTATGTCTCTCTTACACCTAAGTTTTTATTCAGCTTTTACTCTAAGCAGCCTAGGACTAGCCTTCCACCGAACACATCTAATCTCCGCCCTACTATGTTTGGAAAGCATAATATTATCAATATATATTGCCCTATCACTTTGACCAGTAGAAAATCAAGCAACATCATTTACTCTAATACCTATCCTTATATTAGCATTCTCAGCCTGTGAAGCTGGCACAGGCCTAGCAATACTTGTAGCCTCCACACGAACTCACGGCTCCGACCACCTACACAACCTAAATCTACTACAATGCTAAAAATTATCATTCCAACCATCATACTAATACCAACAACCCTCTTATCACCCCCCAAATTCTTATGAACAAACACCACCCTATACAGCTTCCTAATCGCTACCCTAAGCCTTCAATGATTTACCCCAACATACTACCCATACAAAAACCTAACTCCATGAACTGGCATCGATCAAATCTCATCCCCACTACTCGTCCTTTCCTGCTGACTATTACCGCTCATAATCATAGCAAGCCAAAACCACCTACAAAACGAACCCCTCGCACGAAAACGAACATTCATCCTAGCCCTCATCACAATCCAACCATTCATTCTTCTAGCCTTCTCAACCACAGAATTAATACTATTCTACATCTCATTTGAAGCAACCCTAATTCCAACCTTGATCCTGATCACACGATGAGGAAACCAACCAGAACGCCTAAGCGCTGGTATCTATCTACTATTCTACACCCTAATCAGCTCTCTACCACTACTAGTCACCATCCTTTACCTACACGCCCAAATCGGCACCCTACACTTAATAATCCTAAACCTAACCCATCCCACCCTCACCACCTCTTGAACCGGCATCCTATCAAGCTTAGCTTTACTAATAGCATTTATGGTAAAAGCCCCCCTATATGGCTTACACCTCTGACTCCCCAAAGCCCACGTTGAAGCCCCAATCGCCGGATCCATACTACTCGCCGCACTCCTTTTGAAATTAGGAGGATACGGCATTATACGACTCACTATATTCATTACACCACTATCAAACAACCTACACTACCCCTTCCTTACCCTAGCATTATGAGGAGCACTAATAACTAGCTCAATTTGCCTCCGCCAAACTGACCTAAAATCCTTAATCGCTTATTCCTCTGTAAGTCACATAGGACTAGTCATCGCTGCATGTATAATCCAAACTCACTGAGCATTCTCAGGGGCAATAATCCTCATAATCTCCCACGGATTAACCTCCTCAATACTATTCTGCTTAGCCAATACAAATTACGAACGCACACATAGCCGAATCCTACTCCTAACACGAGGACTCCAACCCCTACTACCACTTATAGCCACATGATGACTTCTAGCAAACCTAACTAATATAGCATTACCCCCAACTACCAATCTAATAGCAGAACTAACCATTATAATTGCACTATTCAACTGATCCACATTCACAATTATCTTAACAGGAATTGCCACACTACTAACCGCTTCATACACCCTATTCATATTACTAATAACACAACGAGGAGTATTACCAACCCATATCGCATCAATCCAAAACTCCAACACACGAGAACATCTACTAATAACCCTCCACATCATTCCCCTCTTACTTCTTATTTTAAAACCCGAACTAATCTCAGGAATCCCCTCATGCAAGTATAGTTTAACCCAAACATTAGATTGTGATTCTAAAAATAGAAGTTAAACTCTTCTTACCTGCCGAGGGGAGGTTCAACCAGCAAGAACTGCTAACTCTTGCATCTGAGTCTAAAACCTCAGCCCCCTTACTTTTAAAGGATAATAGCAATCCAATGGTCTTAGGAGCCACTCATCTTGGTGCAAATCCAAGTAAAAGTAATGGACACTTCATTACTGCTAAATACCTCCATAACCTTAACACTAACAATCATTCTCACACCAATCGTACTCCCTCTCTTATCAAAAACATTCCAAAACTCCCCCATCATCATCACCCGCACTGTCAAAACTGCCTTTATAGTTAGCCTAGTACCAATAACCCTATTCATATACTCTGGAACTGAGAGCATTACCTCTTACTGAGAATGAAAATTTATCATAAACTTTAAAATCCCAATTAGCCTAAAAATAGACCAATACTCCATAATATTTTTTCCCATCGCATTATTTGTAACATGATCTATTCTCCAATTCGCAACTTGATATATAGCCTCAGAACCCTACATCACAAAATTCTTCTATTACCTCCTAATATTCCTAATCGCCATACTAACCCTAACCATTGCTAACAACCTATTCTTACTATTCATCGGTTGAGAAGGGGTTGGAATTATATCATTTCTACTAATCGGCTGATGACAAGGACGAGCAGATGCTAACACAGCTGCCCTCCAAGCCGTCCTCTACAACCGAATTGGAGACATTGGCCTTATCCTAAGCATAGCATGACTAGCCTCAACCTCAAACACATGAGAAATCCAACAAACCTTTACCCCAACTCAAACCCCAACTCTTCCCTTACTAGGCCTCATTCTCGCTGCCACGGGAAAATCTGCCCAATTTGGTCTCCACCCATGACTCCCAGCTGCCATGGAAGGTCCAACCCCAGTCTCCGCCCTACTACACTCAAGTACTATAGTAGTAGCCGGAATCTTCCTGCTCATCCGTACCCACCCAATATTCACTAACAATAGCACCGCTCTCACACTATGTCTGTGCTTAGGAGCCTTATCTACCCTATTCGCTGCCACATGCGCAATCACACAAAATGACATTAAAAAAATTATTGCCTTCTCTACATCCAGCCAATTAGGCCTCATAATAGTAACTATCGGACTAAACCTCCCACAGCTAGCTTTTCTCCACATTTCAACCCACGCCTTTTTCAAAGCTATACTATTCCTTTGTTCAGGATCAATTATCCACAACCTGAACGGAGAACAAGATATTCGAAAAATAGGAGGACTTCAGAACATACTCCCCACAACCACATCTTGCCTAACTATCGGAAACCTAGCCTTAATAGGAACCCCATTCTTAGCAGGATTCTACTCAAAAGACCTAATCATTGAAAGCATAAACACCTCATACCTAAATACCTGAGCACTCCTCCTAACCCTCTTAGCCACATCATTCACCGCAACCTACACCATGCGCATAACACTATTAGTTCAAACAGGATTTACCCGAATACCCACAATCACCCCAATAAACGAAAATGACCCAACAATCACCAACCCAATCACCCGCCTAGCCCTAGGCAGCATTATAGCAGGCCTTCTCATCACATCCTTCATCCTTCCAACAAAAACCCCCCCAATAACCATACCAACAATCACAAAAACTGCAGCCATCATCGTCACAATCTTAGGTATTATCATAGCCCTGGAACTTTCAAACATAACACACACCCTAACCCAACCAAAACAAAACACCCTAACAAACTTCTCTCTAACACTAGGATACTTCAACCCCTTATCCCACCGCCTTAGCTCTACAAACCTCCTAAACAGCGGACAAAAATTTGCCTCTCACCTAATTGACCTATCCTGATACAAAAAAGCAGGCCCAGAAGGACTTGCCGACCTCCAACTCATAATAACCAAAACCTCAACCACCTTCCATACCGGATTAATCAAAACCTACCTAGGATCATTCGCTTTATCCATTCTCATCATCCTATCATCATATAGACCCCCTATCTTTCAATGGCCCCAAACCTTCGAAAATCCCACCCCCTACTAAAAATACTTAACAACTCCCTAATTGATCTCCCCACACCCCCCAACATTTCTGCCTGATGAAACTTTGGGTCTCTCCTAGGTATCTGCCTTATAACACAGATCCTAACCGGCCTCTTACTCGCCATACACTACACCGCAGATACAACCCTAGCCTTTTCATCCGTCGCTCACACATGCCGAAACGTACAATATGGTTGACTAATCCGAAACCTACATGCAAACGGAGCCTCATTTTTCTTCATTTGTATCTACCTCCACATTGGACGAGGATTCTACTACGGCTCATACCTGTACAAAGAAACATGAAATACAGGTGTCATCCTACTCCTAACCCTAATAGCAACTGCCTTCGTAGGGTACGTCCTACCATGAGGACAAATATCCTTCTGAGGAGCAACAGTCATCACCAACTTATTCTCAGCAATTCCATACATTGGCCAAACCTTAGTAGAATGAGCTTGAGGGGGCTTTTCAGTTGATAACCCAACACTAACCCGATTCTTTGCCCTCCACTTCCTATTACCATTCATCATTGCAGGACTCACCCTAATTCACCTAACATTCCTCCACGAAACCGGCTCAAACAACCCACTAGGAATCGTATCAAATTGCGATAAAATTCCATTCCACCCCTATTTCTCACTAAAAGATATCCTAGGATTCATCATCATATTTCTTCCATTACTAACTCTTGCTCTATTTTCACCTAACCTTCTAGGAGACCCAGAAAATTTCACGCCGGCCAACCCCCTAGTTACACCACCCCACATCAAGCCTGAATGATATTTCCTATTCGCATATGCCATTCTACGTTCAATCCCCAACAAACTAGGAGGAGTACTAGCCCTAGCAGCATCTGTACTAGTACTATTCTTAACTCCTCTTCTCCATAAATCTAAACAACGTACAATAACCTTCCGACCTTTATCCCAACTTCTATTCTGAACCCTAGTCGCTAATCTTTTCATCCTTACATGAGTGGGTAGCCAACCCGTAGAACATCCATTCATCATCATCGGACAATTAGCCTCTCTCACCTACTTCACCATCCTCCTAATCCTATTCCCCATCATAGGCGCCCTAGAAAACAAAATACTTAACTACTAAACACTCTAATAGTTTATAAAAAACATTGGTCTTGTAAGCCAAAGATTGAAGACTACCCCTCTTCTTAGAGTTCTACTTAAATCAGAAAAAGAGGACTTAAACCTCTATCTCCAACTCCCAAAGCTGGTATTTTATACTAAACTATTCTCTGCCCAACCCTAAACCGCCCGAATAGCCCCACGAGATAACCCACGCACCAACTCCAACACCACAAACAAAGTCAACAACAACCCTCACCCAGCTACTAAAAACATTCCAACCCCATCCGAATAAAACATAGCCACCCCACTAAAATCTAACCGTACTGAAAACATTCCACCACCATCTACAGTAACCACCCCAAGCTTTCAACATTCAACAAACCCTCCAACAACCATACCAACAACTACCACCAAAACAAAACTTACACCATACCCAACAACACGTCAATCCCCCCAAGCCTCTGGAAATGGATCCGCCGCTAAAGACACAGAATAAACAAAAACCACTAACATACCCCCCAAATAAACCATAAACAACACCAACGACACAAAAGAAACACCTAAACTCAATAACCACCCACATCCTGCAACAGAAGCCAACACTAAACCAACTACCCCATAATAAGGAGAGGGATTAGACGCAACAGCCAAACCCCCCAACACAAAACATACCCCTAACAAAACAACAAAATAAGTCATAGAAGTTCCCGCCTGGTTATTCTCCAAGACTTACGGCCTGAAAAACCATCGTTGTTGTACTTCAACTACTAGAACCATAAACCCTCAACCCCATAACATGCACGCGCCCACACCTGCTTCCAGAGAACAACCGAGATAATGAACCTAGGAATATTCACATATAACGTACTAAACCCATCCTTTGTTAAGCTTATACATAAAACCTCCTAGATGTGTACGACTGTGCCTGAACACACACTATGCCTGGTCTAAGTGCAAACTGACTCAAAATCTCTCGAAGTGCACACAAGCGTCGGACCAGGTTATTTATTAATCGAGCTCCTCACGTGAAATCAGCAACCCGGCGTAAGTAATGTCCTGCGTTACTAGCTTCAGGCCCATTCTTTCCCCCTAAACCCCTAGCACAACTTGCTCTTTTGCGCCTCTGGTTCCTATGTCAGGGCCATAAACTGGTTAATACTCATAACTTGCTCTTTACGAATACATCTGGTTGGCTATATATCACCATTTTCGTCCGTGATCGCGACATCCCAGAATCCTTATACTTTTGGTTCCCTTTTTTTTCTGGGCGTCTTCAGGCAGCCCCTCCAGTGCAACGGGTGAATACAACCTAAGACCTGGGCATCTCATGCGTTACGTCCTTATTTTGGCCCTCAGGCGTTAATTAATGAGACGGTTTCAAGGATTTGGGGAATCATATCAACACTGATGCACTTTGTTTTGCACTTGGTTATGGTCCTTCCACAGGCTACTGCATATGTCACTGTTTAATGAATGCTTGTGGGACATGATTTTTCATTTTTTCACTTCCTCTGATTTTCTTAACAAAACCAGTAGGTTTCAGCTAAATTATAAACCATATTCTATCATGAATCATATCTTTACATCATTTTACATATCATTAGTACTGAGATTACATTAAAATAACAACAACAAACATTTACGTTCACTTACTTAAACACCAAACCACTATATTATAAAAGAAACCCCCCTACAAAACGAACGAACGAACGAACGAACGAACGAACGAACGAACGAACGAACGAACGAACGAACGAACGAACGAACGAACGAACGAACGAACGAACGAACGAACGAACGAACGAACGAACGAACGAAGGAATGAACGAACGAACGACCAAAAACGAACGAACGAACGAACGAACGAACGAACGAACGAACGAACGAACGAACGAATCTCT